TTGTTTGTTTTCGGAAAACGGGATTTGGCTCAGGATTGCCCATTTTTTTAATTCCGGGGTTTCTCTGAATTTGAAAGTTCTCACTTAGTAAGTTTCCGTACCAAGGCCCAATACAATTAAGTCCGTAGCGTCTACCTATTTCGCCATATCCCCCCTTTTTGAGATTAGGATCTCATTGTTATGTCGTTCATTTTTTCTTTCATTTATACTGGAACCGTTAGATAGATACCGATTCCTATCTCAAAAAAGTTTTTTCTCTATTATCTATCTTATTACGTCTTCTATATCTATAGAAGCTCCTATTTGGTCCAATCAAAAACGATTTTATCATTTCTGTATCCGCAATTCAATATAGGTGGATAGATACTATATATATCTGTCTCTCTTACGCCCATTTTACCATAGAATTTCGAATACTTAAAGGGTCGATTCTTTTTTTTTTCGTCTGCACTTTCACCTTTACGAAAAGGGGCGTGTGAATGTGTCATTAGTTAGAACTAATCATTCCATTCAATGAATTAAAAATATAGAGGATACGGAATAAAATAGTGAAGTGTAATAAAAAAATTCAAATTAAATTGGAAAATTATCTATTTTATTCTTTGCTATATTCATATTAATTAATTAATTAAGGGAATATTAAAATAGTATAATGAGAATTAAAATAGTATAATAGTTAATTCTAATAGTTTATTGAATTCCTATGTATGTTGAATTGCTGTTATGTGAGCCTGCTTAGCTCAGAGGTTAGAGCATCGCATTTGTAATGCGATGGTCATCGGTTCGATTCCGATAGTCGGCTTTTCTCTATTTATTTTATTCGTATTCTATTTTTTACATGATTGATAATGTCCTTTTGAAATCAAAGCAAAGAATATTGAAAAAAAGTCTCTTCTTCCTTTGTCAAAAGTCATTGATTTGTTATGTTATAGGAGCGCCCAACTGTGTCACGAAAAGGGGCCTTTTTTCTTTATATTATAGAATATAAAGATCTGAATATTTCATCTCATTATTCTTTAATAGTACAATACTTCATTAATAGTACAATACTTCATTAAATTTCGCTTAATTTATCATTTAGTTCATTTTTAGTTTAGATTTATTCTGTAGAATGAAATTTCATCAATAGGAATTAATAATTAAAATAAAAAAAAAAAATAAAAATTAAGAATAAATAAAATAATAAGAAGGAGTCTTTATGTCACGTTACCGAGGTCCTCGTTTTAAAAAAATACGCCGCCTGGGGGCTTTACCGGGACTAACTAATAAAAGGCCCAAAGCCGGAAGTGATCTTAGAAACCAATCGCGTTCCGGGAAAAAATCCCAATATCGTATTCGCCTAGAAGAAAAACAAAAATTGCGTTTTCATTATGGTCTTACAGAACGCCAATTACTTAAATACGTTCGTATCGCCGGAAAAGCCAAAGGGTCAACAGGTCAGGTTTTACTACAATTACTGGAAATGCGCTTGGATAACATACTTTTTCGGTTGGGTATGGCTCCAACTATTCCGGGAGCCCGCCAATTAGTTAACCATCGACATATCTTAGTTAATGGTCGTATAGTAGATATACCAAGTTATCGCTGCAAACCCCGCGATACTATTATGGCGAGGGATGAACAAAAATCTAGATCTCTGATTCAAAATTCTCTTGATTCATCCCCTCATGACGAATTGCCAAACCATTTGACTCTTTACCCATTCCAATATAAAGGATTAGTAAATCAAATAATAGATAGTAAATGGGTGGGTTTGAAAATAAACGAATTGCTAGTCGTAGAATATTATTCTCGTCAGACTTAACCTAAACAAAAAGAAAATCAAGACTCATTAAGGGTTCGAACAATTTTGCTCTCTTTCGGGAAGTAAATTAACCTAAGGTGAAGATAAATAAGGGTTTGAGACGGATTTTTCTCCCGTTTAGTTATCCGAGAGGGGTATTCTCATTCTCTTTGCTTTACCAGTATTTTTTGTACCACAGCCGTTAGGACTAGAGACTCTAGATGAAAGAAAGGTCTACCCAATGGTATCCATTACTAGTTGATCTATTGTGGTTAGTAAGATCAGTGAATTAGGTGAAGAGACGGAAAGAGAGGGATTCGAACCCTCGGTAAGCAAAAGCCTACATAGCAGTTCCAATGCTACGCCTTGAACCACTCGGCCATCTCTCCTACATAATGATTATGACCCAAAAACTGAGTGAATAGCGAATCATTCATATTAGATTATTGGCATTCATATTAGATTATTGGGTAGGTACGACCAATCAATTTTAACTATAGAGAAAAATTTTTCTTATAAAAATGGTTTGTTAAACAATTCTATTAATGTTTGCAAAAATAATGTTCTCTTCTTTTTATGATTATATATTTATACCATATTAAATCAATAAAATAAATTAAATTAGAATGAATCGAACGAGCGAGGGGTCTATATTTTTTAGACTACGGTTAATGGATATCTTTAGATTCTGATTCTATTTAAACTACGATTTCGTAC